GCAGAATTTATAGCTGGGCAATTAAAGAATAGAGTTTCATTTCGAAAAGCAATGAAAAAGGCTATTGAATTAACAGAACAAGCAGATACAAAAGGAATTCAAATACAAATTGCGGGGCGTATCGACGGAAAAGAAATTGCACGTGTCGAATGGATCAGAGAAGGTAGGGTTCCCCTACAAACGATTCGAGCTAAAATTGATTATTGCTCTTATACAGTTCGAACTATCTATGGAGTATTGGGCATAAAAATTTGGATATTTCTAGACGAGGAATAATTTGACTACTTGTCTTTCCCTTCTATCCAATGATTGAACAAAAAAAGACCAATTCATTCTTTTTCTAATCAATCAAGAGGAACATTTCTAATTCTTAATTCTATAAGGTTGAATAAAAATTCGATTGACCATTTGATATAATTGCTATGCTTAGCGTGTGACTCGTTGGTTTTTTTAGGGTTAGGATTAAAAAAGACCAGCCCACATAGTATGAACTAAAAACTATAGAACTAATAACCAACCCATCACTTCGCATTATCTGGATCTAAAGAACCAGTCAAGATATGATATATAGGTCATATCTTTGTAGCAACTGAAATCTTTTGCATAAACAAAAAAAGAAATCTGATTCGAAGTTGTAAAGCAAAATAGACAAAAAAGATGTGGATAAATGGAAAGATGAGAGAAAGAAAGAAAAAGAATACCAATGATATAAAATTCCAATATGTAAGGTCTATGAGTAATCTCATAAAAGGCAGTGTAATAAAGCATCAATACGCATTCATACCATAATAAAAAGAATCTTATTATAGAAATAGAACAAAAAATCAAGAGCTTCGAGCCAATAAAGACTGAGAAGATTGACTCAAGAACCAATTTCATTCTGAGCTCCATTGTAGAATTCGGACCTAACCATTAAGTAAGAAGTGATGGGAACGACGGAACTTGTGAATGCAAAAGATTCTATTGAAAAAGGAATCTTAATGATTCACTAGTCGGGATGGCGGAACGAACCATAGATTAATTCATGTATTCTGAGATCTGAGAAGTCACGAGTTAACCCTACAAATGAAATAGGGATTGAAAGAGTAAATATTCGCCCGCGAAAACTTTTTATATTGAAAAATTTAGGACAATACAATAAAGGACAAAATAAGGATTTATTATAATAATACAATTTTTTTATATTTCTATTTAGAAAACTAAAAAGTTTAGTTATCTATTCAAACAAGATATACAAATTACTAATCGATTGAATGAAATCTCAAAGAAGCCCACGTTCAAGGTATTACTCAGTAAATAAATATATATCTTAACTTAATATTGACTATTCTAGCTTAATTCAAATTGAATTTTTTGGAATCCTTTTATTCGCGAGGAGCTGGATGAGAAGAAACTCTCACGTCCGGTTCTGTAGTAGAGATGGAATTCAGAAACAACCATCAACTATAACCCCAAAAGAACCAGATTCCGTAAACAACATAGAGGAAGAATGAAGGGAATATCTTATCGAGGTAATCATATTTCTTTCGGTAAATATGCTCTTCAGGCACTTGAACCTGCTTGGATTACATCTCGACAAATAGAAGCAGGACGACGAGCAATAACACGAAATGCACGTCGTGGTGGAAAAATATGGGTACGTATATTTCCAGACAAACCAGTTACACTAAGACCCGCAGAAACACGTATGGGTTCAGGAAAAGGATCCCCTGAATATTGGGTAGCTGTTGTTAAACCGGGGCGAATACTTTATGAAATGGGTGGAGTAACAGAAAATATAGCCAGAAGGGCTATTTCACTAGCAGCATCCAAAATGCCTATACGAACTCAATTCATTATTTCGTAATGGAATAGAAAAAAATGTAGAAAGGGCTCTTAGATCTGAAACAAAACCGCATGTTTCTTTTTTTTTTTGGACAAAAATATTTCTTTTTTTTCTTCGCCCTTTGCATTCAAAGAACGGATTAAACAAATGATTCAACCTCAGACCCATTTAAATGTAGCGGATAACAGCGGGGCTCGAGAATTGATGTGTATTCGAATCATAGGAGCTAACAATCGTCGATATGCTCATATTGGTGATGTTATTGTTGCTGTGATCAAAGAAGCAATACCAAATATGCCCCTAGAAAGATCAGAAGTAGTCAGAGCTGTAATTGTGCGTACCTGTAAAGAACTCAAACGTGACAACGGGATGATAATACGATATGATGACAATGCTGCAGTTGTTATTGATCAAGAAGGAAATCCAAAAGGAACTCGAATTTTTGGTGCAATCGCCCGGGAATTGAGAGAATTAAATTTTACTAAAATAGTTTCATTAGCTCCCGAGGTATTATAAAATGAAATTGTGATCTGTTTCTAGTGGGGTATTTGAAAAAAAAAAAAAAAATAGATTAATTTAGTAGATTGTGTCTCACGCATATATCTTTAATAATTCATATCATATTCAAAAATAACTAAGTAAAAAACACGTTGATTATATCAAATTTGGAGACCCCAATAATTTTAGTTCATCATGGGTAGGGACACTATTGCTGAGATAATAACTTCTATACGAAATGCTGATATGGATCGAAAAAGGGTGGTTCGAATAGCATCTACTAATATTACCGAAAATATTGTTCAAATACTTTTACGAGAGGGTTTTATCGAAAACGTGAGAAAACATCGAGAAAACAACAAATATTTTTTGGTTTTAACCCTGCGACATAGAAGGAATAGGAAAAGGCCCTATAGAAATATTTTAAATTTAAAACGAATCAGTCGACCTGGTCTACGAATCTATTCTAATTATCAACGAATTCCGCGAATTTTAGGTGGAATGGGGATTGTAATTCTTTCTACTTCTCGAGGTATAATGACAGACCGAGAGGCTCGACTAGAAGGAATAGGTGGAGAAATTTTGTGTTATATCTGGTAATCCTTTATAATATCCAAATTGGATTCGAAACTTCCTATTTAGAAAATTTGTGAAAAAGAAAAAGGGGGGGTTGTCTAATATCTTTCTCATTAGTTGATACCTCAAGGGAACTTTACGAACCAAAATGGAGTCATGAAGCTTTAATTACTGAATCGCTTCCCAACGGTCTGTTCCGGGTTCGTTTAGATCTGATTCGAAATTCTGTTTCAGGAAAGATCCGACATAGTTTTCTACGGATACTGCCAGGAGATAGAGTAAAAATTGAAGTAAGTCCTTATGATTCAACCAAAGGGCGTATAATTTATCGACTCCACAACAAAGATTTGAAGGATTAGGTTTTCAACTTCACCATTCCTTTCGTGGAAATACAATTCGAGATGAAAAATTTCAAGAAACTTATTTTCTTCCAAGAAATAGATTCAGAATTAAGGTAAGGAATGAGAAATATGAAAATAAGAGCTTCCGTTCGTAAAATTTGTGAAAAATGTCGACTAATCCGTAGACGGGGACGAATTATAGTAATTTGTTCCAACCCGAGACATAAACAAAGACAGGGATAATCAGACTTGCCAGAAGAGCCGATGTACAACTAAAGAATCTGTTTTGACATGAAATGGATATATCCATATATTTCTGACTCATATTTACGAGATGATAAAATATGGCAAAAGCTATACCGAAAATTAGTTCGCGTAGGAATGGACGTATTGGTTCACGTAAGGGTGCACGTAGAATACCAAAGGGAGTTATTCATGTTCAAGCAAGTTTCAATAATACCATTGTCACTGTTACAGATGTACGGGGTCGAGTAGTTTCTTGGTCCTCCGCTGGTACTTCTGGATTCAAAGGTACGAGAAGAGGAACACCGTTTGCTGCTCAAACCGCAGCAGCAAACGCTATCCGTACAGTAGTGGATCAAGGTATGCAACGAGCAGAAGTCATGATAAAAGGTCCCGGTCTCGGAAGAGATGCAGCATTACGAGCTATTCGTCGAAGTGGTATACTATTAACTTTCGTACGGGATGTAACTCCTATGCCACACAATGGCTGTAGACCTCCGAAAAAAAGACGTGTGTAGAACTGAACATTGAATAAATCTCAAGAGAAATAAAAGATTCGATGATCTAATCAAATAATAGTACTATGGTTCGAGAGAAAGTAACAGTATCTACTCGGACGCTACAGTGGAAGTGTGTTGAATCAAGAACAGACAGTAAACGCCTTTATTATGGACGCTTTATTCTGTCTCCACTTATGAAAGGCCAAGCCGACACAATAGGCATTGCGATGCGAAGAGCTTTACTTGGAGAAATCGAAGGAACGTGTATCACACGTGTAAAATCTGAGAAAGTACCACATGAGTATTCTACCATAACGGGCATTCAAGAATCGGTACATGAAATTTTAATGAATTTGAAAGAAATTGTATTGAGAAGTAATCTATATGGAACTTCTGACGCGTCTATTTGTTTCAAGGGTCCTGGATATGTAACTGCTCAAGATATCATCTTACCGCCTTATGTAGAAATCGTTGATAATACACAACATATAGCTAGTTTAACAGAACCAATTGATTTTTGTATTAGATTACAAATAGAGAGAAATCGTGGATATCTTATAAAAACGCCACATAACTTTCAAGATGGAAGTTATCCTATAGATGCTGTATTCATGCCTGTTCGAAACGCGAATCATAGTATTCATTCTTATGGGAATGGGAATGAAAAACAAGAGATACTTTTTATCGAAATATGGACAAACGGAAGTTTAACTCCGAAAGAAGCACTTCATGAAGCATCCCGAAATTTAATTGATTTATTTATTCCCTTTTTACATATGGAGGAAGACAACTTATATTTACAGGACAATCAACACACGGTTCCTTTATCCCCTTTTACCTTTCATGATAAATTGGCTAAACTCATAAAAAACAAAAAAAAAATAGCATTGAAATCGATTTTTATTGACCAATCAGAATTGCCTTCCAGGATCTATAATTGCCTCAAAATGTCCAATATATATACATTATTGGACCTTTTGAATAACAGCCAAGAAGATCTTATGAAAATTGAACATT